AGTACCGTCTTCAAATTCTACTAATTCACCTGCCATTACTTCATCAAGACCATAAATACGAGCAATACCGTCGCCCACTTGAAGTACGGTACCCGTATTTACAATCTTTACTTCCCTGTTATATTGCTCAATACGCTCTCGGATAATATTACTAATCTCGTCGGCTCGAATGGTTACCATGAGTATTTGTTAATTTTTTTTTGAAAAAAAAAGATAATGCCTACGGTAGAAGGGCTAATCGATTATTTCTTTCATCGCCCCAAACATGCCAATATTAGCACTGATGGTACGTAAATGTAACTCCTTGGTTAAACAACGATTCAAAGTTCCTAGAGCTCCTTCTAAGGCTTGGTGAAAAATCCGTTGTCGAACTTGATTAATTGCTCTTTGTTGTTCAAAATGAATCGTTTCATTTTTGTAATTTTCTAATTGTTCTAAAGTGTTATAAGTTGAATTAATCAAATTTAATTTTTCTCGTTCTATCTCAGAATAGCCGTTCACTCGAAACTGGTCTGCTTCTATTTCTATTTTCTGTAAGCGGGTCCGGGCTTTTTCCAACTGTTCAACGGCCCCCTCACGTAGTTCTTCTGAATTTCGAATAGTATTCAAAATCCTTTGTTTTCGATTATCTAATAAATCACTTAATGAAAGTAGATTATCTTTCCATTCATTGCAAAATTTCCATGATCCCTTCCCGAACCAAACATGAATCTTTCGATTCATTTGGCTCTCACGCTCAATTATTTCAATTACTTATGGTAAATTCCCATATCTTTTGTTACTGGAATGAGCCTATCCTCTCTTCTCGATTAATAATTCATATGCAAAAATAAAAAAAAAGATCAAAATTAATCAAAAACCAGAATATTTGTAGGACTCTTCTGACCAAACAAGTAATTGTCAGTAAAGTTGTTTCTTGTTTTTTTCTTCAAATCCAACGAATTTACTTTATGCACAGGTTATCGATTCAACATTCGATTAAGAATGAGGGAAATCCCCATTTTTCAAAAAGGAAGGTTCCAATCTTTTTCGACATGAGTGCTCTATACCGAAAAAAATTCCCAACTATTCATTTAGAATCCTTTCATTTGGAATCCTTTGATATATTAACATATTAGTAGAAAGAGTACCTTGCTCTGTCTAGACTTCAAACAGTTTAGCTTTAACCATGCTAATGTCCCTACGTTATCAGTTGATAGAGAATCAAAGTATATTTACTGATGAATTGCGAAATGCTATGGTTCTTAAAGATGATTTTTGAATTTATTCAAAAGTAATTCGCAGGATCGTGCACCTTTTCTTTACTAATAAAAAAAATGCAGCTGATTCAATTCAGCCTATTCGTGAAATAAACAACCCGCACACACTCCCTTTCCAAAAAAAATCAATACACCAAGGACTAGACTTAGATTTATTGGATTTGTTGCTAAAATATCAGTATTAAACCCGAAACTCCCGGCGGATGGCCAGTGACCCAAAGAAACGAAAGAATCGGTTACATTTTTCATAAGATCTCTCCTTCTCTTATAGACAGAATATTATCTATTTAATTATCATATTTCATAATATTTATAATTTTGATTTTTTTATTTACTATTTAGAAATTGATTTTATATTTTAGAATTAGAATTTCTAAATAGTAAATCGAGTCAAAAAGATATTCGATTTTTATTAGAAATAGATTTTTTTATTGTAAATTTCTAAAAATTGCTAACTAAGAACAATAGTTAATAGTTATTAGACTTTGATATCAGGTCTAGTGTCAATTTCACCATATCTTCTTTGTTTTTGTTGTTATAACACTTCCTTTAAATTTTAAAATAAACTAATACAGGGTAACGAAAAAAGCGAGAAGGGGAAGGAAGAAAGCGAGTCAGTCTACTAAAATTCCTCATCCTCCAATCAGCCCTTCCCGTGGGTTATTGTACCAATAAAACTAAATATAAATAATTAATTGTTAATTGTAGGAGTTAAATCTTGATATAATTCAAAAATTGGCAAAAATGTTATTTTTTAGCAGATTAAACAAAAGGATTCGCAAATAAAAGTGCTAATGCTACAACCAGTCCATAAATTGTTAAAGCTTCCATAAAAGCCAAACTAAGTAATAAAGTACCTCGTATTTTTCCCTCCGCCTCTGGTTGTCTTGCGATACCTTCGACAGCTTGGCCCGCAGCAGTACCTTGACCAACTCCAGGTCCAATAGAAGCAAGCCCAACGGCCAACCCAGCAGCAATAACGGAAGCGGCAGAAATCAATGGATCCATGATAAATTCCTCGCATCAAAAAAAAGAAATGGTTAATGATACAATCAACCACTAAATTATGATTTAATTATTCCATCGATAGATTGTCATCCAGTCAAAGTAACGTAACTAAGAGTTCAAAATTGAAGTAATGAGATTATTGAATCAGCAGAACTGCTTCGATATCAATTTTGTAGTTTCTATCCACAGAGTTTTGGTGAATTCATATAACTTTTTGTTTTTCCATTTCTTTCTTTGTTCCGAATCAATCATTCTTTAAATTCGAACTCTTCCTTCTTTAATTCTTAATTTAATCTCTTTATTCACTTCACAGTTTCAAACGAAAAAACGAAAAGAAAGACTTTTATTGGAATCCCTATCAAAATTCTTGGTAGTCGCGGGACAGATTAAGATTAGATATATCTATTTGCTCATATATAACTAGGCCTAATATTACATATACACACCCTTCTTCCATAACGTAAACCAACTCTTTGTATCTTAAATTCAATTTGAATTCTAAAATCATTTTTTTAGAAATATTTATTTTATAAAGAAAAGTTGTTTATTTTACAGTCATTAGACAGATTTCATAAATTATATATTACATATGTTTGTTTATTTTAATCCCACCCTCATAAACCTAAACAACGCACTTTTTCATGTTTTGTAAACTCTCCTTTTCCTTTTATTTATCGTTATCTAAAATCGGTACAATCAATCTAATCTAAATGATCTAAATGAACGAATTCAGTAGTCTGAATCATTGCATATAAATAGAAGTTTTACGTTCTTCATGTAATTTAGTTTTTTCTTTTGGTTAATCGTTGGATTGAATAAAACCGACTGAAATGGGAATCACTTTATAGAACCTTTTTTTTATTTACAATGTGCGATTAAATAAAAAAATAAATCAAAAATTCTTATTCAGATTATGACTCCTAAGATTGGGTTGAATAAAATGAACAAAACAATCAAGCTAATCTACAACGAATATTCATTGTAAGAAGATATAAATGAATCGAGCAAATTTTAGATTTTAGGAAAAAGATCTTTTAGATCTCTTTCCTTTTTTTGAATTCCAAAATATTACAAATATCGTAATCTATTTCTTTAGATCGTATAGACTTTTTTGTCTATTTATGTATAGAGTTATGTTTACGAAGTTTACGAAGTAGATTATCTTGAGCAAGACATGCATTGCCTTGCATTAAACCGAAGAAGACTATTTCGAAACTTAATTAATGATGCCCCTCCATAGATTCACCTATATAAGCCGCAGCTAAAGTTGAAAAAATAAGAGCCTGAATACCACTTGTAAATAATCCAAGGAACATAACAGGTATAGGAACCACCAAAGGTACTAAAGAAACAAGAACAACAACTACTAATTCATCCGCTAATATATTTCCGAAAAGTCGAAAGCTAAGTGATAAAGGTTTTGTGAAATCTTCTAGAATATTAATGGGTAAAAGGATTGGAGTTGGTTGAATGTATTTACCGAAATAACCCAATCCTTTTTTACTAAGGCCCGCATAAAAATATGCTATTGACGTAAGTAAAGCTAAAGCAACCGTAGTATTTATATCATTCGTAGGTGCGGCTAACTCTCCATGAGGTAACTTTATAATTTTCCAAGGTAAAAGCGCCCCTGACCAATTAGAAACAAAAATAAATAGAAACAGAGTTCCAATAAAAGGAACCCATGGACCATATTCCTCTCCAATCTGAGTTTTGCTCACGTCTCGAATAAATTCAAGGACATATTCGAAGAAATTCTGACCGTCAGTAGGAACGGTTTGTGGGTTTCGAACAGCTACAATAGCTGAACCTAATAAAATAGCAATTACAACCCAAGAAGTAATAAGTACTTGGGCATGAACTTGAAAACCCCCAATTTTCCAATAGAAATGCTGGCCTACTTCCACACCGGATATATCATATAATCCTTTAAATATTTTGATGGAACATGATAGAATATTCATATTATCCTCTGAAAGAAAGAAAACTTTTGAAATTATTTTGATTCCACTATACTATCCTTTTTTACTTGTCCGTGCCCGCTTGAATTGTATATTTTGGATTAAGAACTAATCACATAATATCCCCCGCCTTATTTTTTTATTTCTTTCGTGCGATTCAGAAATAGAGTAAATTAAATAGAGTACCAGATTCCATTAATCTATGGAATTCACAAAATAATTTCTTTCTATTATTATTAATCAGAGATTTCCTATATAGCTAGAACGACCCTCACAAATTGCAAATACTAATTTGTTAAAAATAAATCGGATTGAAGCTATCGCGTCATCATTCGCTGGAATCGAAATATCCGCGAGATCCGGGTCGCTGTTTGTATCAATTAAACAAATTGTTGGAATTCCCAAAGTGATACATTCGCGAAGAGCTGTATATTCTTCTTGCTGATCAACGATTATTACAATATCAGGTAACCCCGTCATATATTGAATCCCGCCCAAATATGTTTGCAAATGAGATAACTGTCTCTTCAATTGAACCACATCCCCTTTCGGAAGGCGGTTCAGCCTTCCGGTCTTTTGTTCCATTCTCAAGTCCCTGAACTTTTGAAGTCTCTTTTCTGTAGTGGACCAGTTTGTTAAAATACCGCCGAGCCATTTTTTATTAACATAATGACACCGAGCACTTATTGCAGCCCGCGCTACTGAATCAGCTGCTTTCTTTTTTGTACCAACAATTAAGAATTGTTTTCTCATACTTGCTGCATCAAAAACTAAATCACAAGCTTCCGATAAAAAACGAGCAGTTCTAGTAAGATTTGTAATATGAATACCTTTACGCTTCGCCGAGATATAAGGTGCCATTCTCGGATTCCATTTTCTGGTAGCATGACCAAAATGAACTCCTGCTTCCAGCATTTCGTCCAAATTAATGTTCCAATATTTTCTTATCATTTCTCCCCACACTTCCTCTCTTTTTTTTTTTCAAAGAAAAAGGGGAGACGAGGTACCCTTAAATAAATAATTGTTCCGATGGAACCTTCCCTTTTCTCGGAGTTGGGCCTTGATACACGATCCAAGCGATTAATTTCTTTGCTATTTTTTATTACTATTAACAAATTACATGTAAATGTAACAAATCACAGGACCGCAAAAAATTCAAAGTACTGATCTTAGAAATCATTCAATCCTATAAACGCTTGTTCTGATGTATCATAGAAATTTTTCGAAATGCAAAAATCAAATAACTTTCTGTGGTGGAATAAAATATCTCTTATTTCCCCTTCGAATAAATTGTTTTTTTCTTTTTTTAAAGAAGTGTTCTTACGTTGCTTTGAGCGGTGCACTAATCCTCTGAATCCGGTACCAACGGGTATCATACCACCGAGAACAACGTTTTCTTTCAGACCTTTCAACCAATCAATACGACTGCGGAGAGCTGCTTTTGATAAAACGCGAGCAGTTTCCTGAAAACTCGCCTCGGCTATGAAACTTTGAGTATTCAGCGAGGCTCTCGTTATTCCCAAGAATATGGCTCGGTAACAGATCGCTTCTTCCAAAGCGCGTCCCGTCCGTTCCGCTCGCAACAATCCTATTTGTTCCCCGGGTGAAAAAACATTAGACATTCCATCTTCTGAAACCAAGACTTTTGATGTTATTTGACGTACAATAATTTCGATATGCCTATTATGGATTTGCACCCCCTGGGATCGATAAACCTTTTGAATTTTATTAACCAAAGAGATACGACTTTGCACTATAGTTAGCTCAGCACCGATCAAGAATCTCCAAGGAATTCCAAGAATTCTTGTTATACACCCGTTCCAACCCGCAACTCTCTTTTCTAGGTTTATCGATATTGAATCAATTGAGCGCACTTCTAATACTTGTTCCACTTTTGGAAGACCCTGCGTTATATCACCAGATCTCGATTTTTCATATATAAATGTAACTAATGTATCTCCTTTATAAAGGATTTCTCCATAATGCCCATGAACAGTTGCTCCTGTAGTGGCCAAATAAGGCTTAGCCAATCTTAGTCCTATAGAGTCGACGTGAACAATTATAACTTGACCTGATTTTAGGTGTGGTCCATTTTTGGCTATACATACATTTTCACAAATAAACTGTCCCAGATTAATTATTGTGAATGTTTCTTCACAATAATTAGAATGATAATTCTGATGGAGAAGATACCAATTTAATTTTAATGGATGAGAAACGCTGTTATTGCATGGGTCCAGATTAACCATTCTCAGTTTCTCATCCATTAAATAATATTTAAATATTCGAAAAATCTGTTTGAAATTGTCAAGTTTCAAATATTTAGTTACCGAAATCTGATTATGTGTTAGTACATGGTAAAATGAATAAAAATTCGCGATTTGAAGGGCTGTTCCTAAAGGGCCCAAGGAATTCCTAATTGTAATTGTAGGATCTCTTTTAGTTGATTCGTTTATTCCATTGTGATATTTTATATCGTTTAATAGATCTATTCCAAAACAATTAGATGATGACAAAATTCCCAAAGATTGATATTCCTTTTTTCTATTTCTACTCAATAACGTACTAAAAGTTCCTTGATTTCTTTTAAGTGATTGTTGAATCCGTGCCTTGGAATAAAGGAAATAAAATGGATTAATGTTAGTGTGATCTAACCCATTATCAGAGATCGATTCTGAACTTGAGGGACCATTCCTTTTTCGGCTAATATAGAAAAAATGGGATTTCACTAAGTCGATTCTTAGGAAATCACGAATTAGGCCATTTGTACTTATTTTAACAAAAGAAGCCCGGGCCGCTTCGATAGAAGAATTATTTTTTTCTTGATCCCAATTCAACACTAAACAAGTACGAACTAATTGAATCCTTGTGTCCGAAATTCCCCGAATTGATTTATCATTTCCATAACCATAAAGAATATAATTGACAACTTGGAGTTTCAAATTCTCTTTTTCCTGCAATAGATCCGAGTAGAAAAGTGTTTCTAAATTTATACCGCCCGCTATTTCATATATGATTACCGGTCGAACCAAAACAAAATACTTTTTTCTGCTAGGTGTGATCCGTTGGACATAGAGCCAATTTTTCACTTTTTTTGATTCCTTCGTATTTGTTTTTACTGGTCCGGGTGATATCAAGATACCACTATATCGAGATATTTTATCTGTTTTTCCCGGAAAATGGATATCTCCAGAAAAGATTTTTAGTTCCATTTTTTTTTTTTTTCGCTCTAGGCGAACTAACCCGCCTACCCGACTTCTTGTATTTAAAGTGATTTGGGTATCTACTCCAATGATACTATTATTTTGTACCATTAGGGAAGAAGATTCAGGTAAAATATAAACTTCCTCGGGAATGAAAAAAAAGCGATCTACTTGCATTTGGTATTTTGGCTTAAATTCTTTGACTCCTCGATATTCAATTAAATCTTCTTTTTCGACAATGGAATGCGCCCCGATAGCCCCATATTTAGTAATTCCTGAACAGTTTCTTCGGTATTGGGGATCATCAAAATAAGCAAAAATACTATTTCCACGGAACATACCATTTATAGGTATTTCAATCGAAATATCGGAGTGGGGCATTAGGCCGTTCTCTCGTTCTTGAATCGGTTGGAAGGGCATGATAAATCGATTTCTTCGCTTCTTTGCCAATAAATCAAAATTCTTGTGGGGAATAGCAGGATATACGAGATTATAATGACCAGTACAGAGGATTCGATTAAGTTCTGAATAATCAGAAACCCTCCCTTCTTTTTTACCCAAAAGATCTAAACTAAAGAATTTGTGTTTAACTTGATCATTTTTTATTGAAGGATTCGAAATATAACTTTTTTCGACAGAAAGAGAATGAATGTTCATTTGATCTTGATCCTTGTGTAGCGAAAACGGGATTATACTGGATCTGCGCGAATCCCCTGATAATATCCATAAATGGCTTGTTTTTGGTAAGAGATGGACATTACTATATCTAAATTCAGGTGCATGGTATACATCGGTACTCCAGTGCATTTCCCCTTCTGAATCGCAATAAATATGTTTTCGAACCCTCTCTGTAAAATTCAAAGTGTACGTTCTCGCGCGAATTTCAGCAATCACTTGTTCTGATTCTACATATTGGTCATTTTGAACTAAAAGAAAACTTTTTGGTGGAATAGTCACGTTCTGTATAATATCTTGACTTTCAATAGTTACATCCAAGTCTATATAACATAGAAAAGCCGGATGCCCGTGACGTGTACGTGTAGGATGAACCAAATGCTCATTAAATTTGATTTTTCCATTAGAGGGAGCTCGTACATGTTCTGCGGTACCCCCCGTAAATACTCCGCCCGTATGAAACGTTCTTAATGTTAGTTGAGTACCCGGTTCTCCAATGGATTGACCCGCAATAATACCTACAGCTTCTCCCAATTCCACCAGGTCACCATAAGTGGAACTCCGACCATAACATAATCGACAGATCCAAGATGTGCTTCTACAAGTAAAAGAAGTTCGAATAGATATTGGTTGTGTTCGAAAGGTTATGAATCGATTGACAAGCCCAATCCCAATATCTTGATTTCGAATGGCAATACATCGCGGACCCATATATATATTGTCTGCTAATACACGACCAATTAATGTTTGGATAAAAATTCTGTCCGACATCATCCCATTTCGAGGACTCACAGGGATACCTCGGGTGGTGCCACAATCAGTTCGACGTACAACAACGTGTTGAACTACTTCAACAAGTCTGCGTGTAAGATATCCAGCATCTGATGTTCGTACAGCAGTATCCACAACCCCTTTTCGGGCTCCATAGCAAGAAATGATATATTCTGTTAAAGACAGCCCTTCGCGTAAATTGCTTTGAATGGGTAAATCAATCATTTGTCCTTGTGGATCCGACATTAATCCTCTCATACCTACTAATTGGTGTACTTGAGATGCATTTCCCCTAGCTCCCGAGAAAGACATTATATGAACTGGATTAAAGGATTCTGTCATCCTAAAATTTTGGTTCATTTCTTGTCGCAAATATTCACTTGTAGCATACCATATTTCAATGGATTGGCGTAATTTTTCTATCGCGTGTACGTTTCCATAATGGTGGTGTTTTTCAAAAATAAAACTTTGTTGTTCAGCATCTTGGACTAGCCATCCTTTAGAGGGTATTGTTAAAAGATCATCAATTCCTAATGAAATGGATGTAGCAGTAGCTTGCTGGAAACCCAGAGACTTTAATTGATCCAAGATGTGTGATGTATATGCCATTCCAAAGTGATCTATTAATCTGCTAATAAGTCGTTTGATACCAGTTCCATCTATCACTTTATTGTGAAAGACCAGATTGGCCCCTTCGGCCATAACTACCTCCATATTCTACTGAGTAGGGTTCGACAGTGGATTTGAAGTCAATGATTCGAAAACTTCCTTTTCTCGACTTGATTCGCGTAGAAATTCGGGAAATATGGTCCTAGTTGAACCAAAGGGATCTGAGAATTCACACCGATGTCATAGAATTATTTAACTTAGATTCCTATTAAATTAGGTACCGCTGAGGAAGCTTGGCAAAACCCTTGTATCGCTTCTTCGATTTCTCGATAAAGAGAAATCTGACCAACAGTGGTTCGAATGTATATACAAAGAATTTGTTTTTTTACACTTTTTACTATTAGATAGTGTCCATAAATCTCATGATAGGTACCAAAAGGTTCATAGTGACCTTCGACAAGAGCTTCTCTTGAAACAATAAGGCGTTGATCTAGATTCCACCGGAGCCACAAAG